ATTATTTGAAAATGACTAGTTCAGAGAGAATCGAGCTTTCGATTGATCCGGGTACTTGGAATCCTATGGATGAAGACATGGTCTCTGCGGATCCCATTAAATTTCATTCACGGGAGGAACCTTATAAAAAGCGTATTGACTCTGCTCAAAAAAAGACAGGATTGACTGATGCTGTTCAAACAGGTACAGGCCAACTAACCGGTATTCCAGTAGCCCTTGGGGTTATGGATTTTCAGTTTATGGGGGGTAGTATGGGATCCGTAGTAGGCGAAAAAATAACTCGTTTGATCGAGTATGCTACCAATCAACGTTTACCTCTTATTTTAGTGTGTTCTTCGGGAGGAGCACGAATGCAAGAAGGAAGTTTAAGTTTGATGCAAATGGCTAAAATTTCTTCGGTTTTATGTGATTATCAATCAAGTAAAAAGTTATTCTATATATCAATTCTTACATCTCCTACTACCGGGGGGGTGACAGCTAGTTTTGGTATGTTGGGGGATATCATTATTGCCGAACCCTATGCCTATATTGCATTTGCGGGTAAAAGAGTAATTGAACAAACATTGAAAAAAGCCGTGCCTGAAGGTTCACAAGCGGCTGAATCTTTATTACGTAAGGGCTTATTGGATGCAATTGTACCACGTAATCCTTTAAAAGGTGTTGTGAGTGAGTTATTTCAGCTCCATGCTTTTTTTCCTTTGAACAAAAATTAAATTAAATAGAACAGTTAGTTTATCAGAATTAAACGAAACCCCTGAAAAATAAATTTTTCTTTCGAATCATTTTGTTATCGATATTATTGTTTACTACTCAGTAAACCTCTATCAACAAGATAAAAAGTGAATTTTTGCTTTCGGGAAGTTCAAATTAGACTAGACAAATAAAACAAAGTTTATTTTCATCTCGTGCTTGCATATGTATAGATAATTCAAATAGAGATATATACAGATCTATAGAGAGTCTTGCATCTTTTTGCAATTCCCTGTTGTTGGATCAGATTCCAATCAATTTTGTAGAAATTTGTAATGGAATAAAATTTTTTCTTTATTAATTCAATTACTATTAGAAGACAAAAATAATAATAAATCTAACAAGGGGATTTATATATATCTATTTGATTTTGAAAGATGAATAAGTCCATTTATTTAGTTTGGCGTTTCTTGTACCTATTTTTTGATTCTATTTCGATTAGGTTGTATATTAGTATTAGATATATATTTCCTTAAAGATACTTAGTATAATTATAATATATATATAATAGAAATAATAAAAATACAAGATATTCTAAGATATCTTTAGAATTCAGAATATAACAATAACAGGTACAAATATTAAATTGAGGTACCCATTTTATGACAACTTTCAATAACTTACCCTCTATTTTTGTGCCTTTAGTAGGCCTAGTCTTTCCGGCACTTGCAATGGCTTCTTTATTTCTTCATATTCAAAAAAATAAGATTTTTTAGATCGGATGAGACCGAATCGTATCACTCCTTTTTTTATTTTAAAAACTTCGATTCGCTAAGACCCATTTGGTAGAATATTGTATAACACATAGATTCCTACAAACATAACTAAAAAAAGCTCTTATGCATGTGTAAACGTATTATATGGGGAACTCAACTTCCGCTCTTTTGAAAAATGGCTCATCATCGGGCCGATGTATGAAATTCAAGTCAATGTATTTATTTGTATGTATATACTTATAGGGGATCGTCTAAAGGAAGGAGATTTTAGAAAAAATTCTAGGAATTACTCCTAAGGTAAAGGTTCATAACAAAATAGTTGATGAGAGTTACTTTGAAAACAAAAAAGGAAAGTCATATTTTCTCAATTCCAAAAAATTGTATAACTGGATCTAATATATATGAGTTGGCGATCAGAATCTATATGGATAGAATTTATAACGGGGTCTCGAAAAACAAGTAATTTCTGCTGGGCCTTTATCCTATTTTTAGGTTCATTAGGATTCTTATTGGTTGGAATTTCCAGTTATCTTGGTAGAAATTTTATATCGTTATTTGCCTCTCAGCAAATCCTTTTTTTTCCACAAGGGATCGTAATGTCTTTCTATGGGATCGCAGGTCTCTTTATTAGTTGCTATTTGTGGTGTACCATTTTTTGGAATGTGGGTAGTGGTTATGATCTTTTCGACCGAAAAGAAGGAATAGTGCGTATTTTTCGTTGGGGATTTCCTGGAAAAAGTCGTCGCATCTTTTTACGATTCCTTATGAAAGATATTCAGTCCATCAGAATAGAAGTTAAAGAGGGTGTTTCTGCTCGGCGTGTCCTTTATATGGAAATTCGAGGTCAAGGGGCTATTCCTTTAATTCGTACTGATGAGAATTTTACTACACGAGAAATTGAGCAAAAAGCTGCTGAATTGGCTTACTTCTTGCGTGTACCAATTGAAGTATTTTGAAATGAATTCATTTTAAAATACTAAATGCTTTGGCAGTAGGAAGAAAAAACGAAAGAATTTCTTTCTTTTTTTTTTTTGTCAATTGAACATTAATCTATTCTTTTATGCTCGTTTTTTTTGATATATTTGATAGAAAAGAAAGGGAGTTTCTTGGTTTCAAAATAGAATAATTTTTTTTATTTTTAAAATTTGAAAAAGTTCTTTTAGTATTGATCGAAAAAAGGGAGAATAACATCCTGTAAATCCAATTTTTTATTCAAATTGGAAGTGTATTCTTAGTCTATTTCTGTATTCTTTCTAGATTCAAAGCAAAGACTAAGTATTGAAAGAAAAAGATAAAATGGATTCATAGGCTCAATACATTCTATTCGAATTAGAATAGAAACTCATGCTCGATAGAAATATTAGATCTAATAGAATCAACAAATGCGGTAGGTTCATTAACAATTCACAGATTCAAAATGGCAAAAAAGAAAGCATTCATTCCTTTTTTTTATTTTACATCTATAGTATTTTTGCCCTGGTTGATCTCTCTCTGCTGTAATAAAAGTTTGAAAACTTGGATTACTAATTGGTGGAATACTAGACAATGCGAAACTTTTTTGAATGATATTCAAGAAAAAAGTGTTCTAGAAAAATTCATACAATTAGAGGATCTATTCCAGCTGGATGAAATGATAAAAGAATACCCAGAAACCGATTTACAACAATTTCGTCTAGGAATCCACAAAGAAACGATCCAATTTATCAAGATACACAATGAGTATCGTATCCATACAATCTTGCATTTCTCGACAAATCTAATATCTTTCGTTATTCTAAGTGGTTATTCCTTTTGGGGTAAGGAAAAGCTTTTTATTCTGAATTCTTGGGTTCAAGAATTCCTATATAATTTAAGTGATACAATTAAAGCTTTTTCGATTCTTTTATTAACTGATTTATGTATCGGATTCCATTCGCCTCACGGTTGGGAACTAATGATTGGTTATATTTACAAAGATTTTGGGTTTGCTCATTATGAGCAAATTTTATCTGGTCTAGTTTCTACCTTTCCAGTCATTCTTGATACAATTTTTAAATATTGGATCTTTCGTTATTTAAATCGTGTATCTCCGTCACTTGTAGTGATTTATCATGCAATAAATGACTAAAAAGTGATTCACTGATCCAATTCTAATCTTTCTTACCTTATACATCATAACCAAATCAAAGTCGTATTTACTTTACTCTTTTTACCCATGAGGGATTCCTTGTATATTTCAACAAAAAAATTTTCTTTTTTTCAGTAAATGTAAATAACAGAATTATGGCTAGGGAAGTATATTATCGACCTACCTAACTTTATTGTAGAAATTTTCGGGATAAATGATTGGACCATGCAAACTAGAAATACCTTTTCTTGGATAAGGGAAGAGATTACTCGCTCCATATCTGTCTCACTCATGATATATATAATAACTTGGGCATCCATTTCAAGTGCATATCCGATTTTTGCCCAGCAGAATTATGAAAATCCACGAGAGGCCACTGGGCGTATTGTATGTGCCAATTGCCATTTAGCTAGTAAGCCTGTGGATATTGAGGTTCCACAAGCGGTACTTCCTGATACTGTATTTGAAGCAGTTGTTAAAATTCCTTATGATATGCAACTAAAACAAGTTCTAGCTAATGGTAAAAAAGGAGCTTTGAATGTGGGAGCTGTTCTTATTTTACCGGAGGGATTTGAATTAGCCCCCCCCGATCGTATTTCACCCGAGATGAAAGAAAAGATAGGAAATCTGTCTTTTCAGAATTATCGCCCCAATAAAAAAAATATTCTTGTGATAGGTCCTGTTCCTGGTCAAAAATATAGTGAAATAACCTTTCCTATTCTTGCCCCAGACCCTGCTACGAATAAAGATGTTCACTTCTTAAAATATCCTATATACGTAGGTGGAAACAGGGGAAGGGGTCAGATTTATCCTGATGGTAGCAAAAGTAACAATACAGTTTATAATGCTACGGCAGGAGGGATAATAAGCAAAATTTTACGAAAAGAAAAAGGGGGATACGAAATAACCATAGTGGATGCATCCAATGAACGCCAAGTGATTGATATTATTCCTCGAGGCCTAGAACTTCTTGTTTCAGAGGGCGAATCCATTAAACTCGATCAACCATTAACGAGTAATCCTAATGTGGGTGGATTTGGTCAGGGGGATGCGGAAATAGTACTTCAAGATCCATTACGTGTCCAAGGCCTTTTGTTCTTCTTAGGATCGGTTGTTTTGGCACAAATCTTTTTGGTTCTTAAAAAGAAACAGTTTGAGAAGGTTCAATTATCCGAAATGAATTTTTAGATCTGTCTATTTAGCTTTATAAAATTCGTAAAAAAGAACCAAAAAAATTATGAAAAGCCTTTTGCCTATCTTTCGATTTTTTATTCCTTTTCGACCAGGTGTCAGGAATTACTTGTATCATAGTCCTAATTCTAGTATGTATATTGAGAAGAGTTCACTTTACCCCCTTTTCTTGATTTTTCAATACAAATTTGAAAAATGGGAAGGGGTGTGATGGAACTCCGTCGTTAGTGACCAAT